AAAACAGAATAGGATAAGCAGCTGTAAACAGGGCATGCCACAGCTGGGCTATTTTGAATATAATTACAAAGTGGTAGCAAGCAGCTCTTTAAGCAGCTGGTTTGAATCGATCAAATGTGAACTATGAGACGCTTGCATTTGCCGGGAAATTTTCTGCTCTTTTTCTGTCGTCACACCAGTCTTCGACTACCAGAAGTAGAGAGTAAGGGCTGGTCTTCATCTCGGAAAGAAGCTGGCATGGGTGTCTCTTCATTTAAGACAGAGAGGTACAGGAATATCGTGAAATCCAAAATCAAGTAAGACACTTAACGTGCCCCATGCCTCTGAATGAATGGGGGTCACTTCACTCATCCGAAGGCAAGATAAGAAGGAAGGCTTACCGGGGAGTTCAGACAGGAGCTCAAATAGCTTAGGTGATGTTCGAGATCAAGGCTATTTCCAATCAGAGATTGCTATAAATTGAATAAGAATAAGTTCGGATTCCTCTTAGCGACTATGAACGAATGCTTTTTCATTGAACAAAAAGAATAGCCGGCCCTTTCTTTTTGCTGTTACAGAAGAAGCTGCTTCTTAGATAGGAAATTACCTCCCTCACAGCGCTTTCTATAAGAACTTCCTAATGCCGTGCGGGGGTTGAGTCCTCTCTCATTGAAGAAGGAGTTGGTTGGCAGTTACTCAACTCCTAAAGATGTCCAAACATCCGCGATTAGTGATGCAGCTTCTACAAGGAATAGATACGGCGGTCATTAGAAACCGCCATCTTTATCAAAATCGTCCCATAATTTATTTATATAGTATAAGACTGTGGTCCATTCTGCCGGATATCCTTAATCATCGTGTCTCTGACAAATGACAAATGATTTGAACTCTACATTGACTGTATCAACGATTCCATAAAAGGAGAGGAAAGCGCCCTTAAGAAGTCCATTTCCTCCATCCCCCGAGGCATAGGCATAGACGAAGAAAGCAGAAGCATAGGAGGGGATTGAACGAGGGATGCATCTTCTTAGCTCTCAAGCGAGGAAAGGCTAACTTGTTGCGAAGAATCCTGTTTTCGAATTAACTCTTTGCTTTGAAGGAACCAGGCGGAAGGGAACCTGTTTGAAGGCGCAGATGAAGAAGGGCTGTGTTCAAGATTTCAACAGGCCCAGGTTCTTGGAGTCACCATTCGCCCTGTTATTATTATGCCTTTTTTCGTGGGAATCCAGCTTACACTGAAACCAGATGCCATAAGGAGTAAAAGAAAGTAAGGGCCAGAGGGAATGCAAAGAATGGAAGGGGAGGACTGAAAGAACAACATACGGGAAATTGAAATCCACTCTATCAATGATAGAATTCAGAATAACCAAAGTGAAATGTTACAAGAAGATCTACCACTTCAACAGTTCTACAATAAGGAAGAACAAATGATTTACAAAGGGAAGCGAGTCGGGGGTTCACTCTTGGAAGTGTTGACAGGAGTGTGAGTAGAACGCCTTGCCGTAGCCCTCTATCCATTGTACCTCTACCTTGAATTCTCTTCCCACAGTGGTCCTCCTCCTACACGTACTTCAAAGCTATATCCAAGGTCTTGGTTCCTGGCTCTTTCTCAATGAGCTCATTGCTCAAAGCAGCTTTATATTAGAGAAAGAAAGGCAAAATTCTCTCTTTCCTCTAAGTCGAGTTCCGTTCCCTCGTTTACTGCTTTCCGAGAAAGACCCAGTATTCCATTCAATAAAGTAGGGATTTATTCCGCAAGTTTAGGCTTAGGAAGATTTGATCTTTGTTCCATCTAGTGAAGTAGATTCCAATTCCGGTGAAGAGAAGACGATAGCTACAGGCCTTAGCCCCAAACAAAGAAGATATCCCCAACCCCGATAGCTACCGGTCAAGCTTCTTTTGATATGGAGCTTTCCCCGGATTCTCTTGAGGTCGGGGTTGAAGAATCTGGGTACTCAACAATGGGTTAAGCCTTTAGCTACGGCTGTTGGGGCAAGTCAGTCTTTAGCAGCCTAAACTAAAACTAAACAGAATGCCTCCAGGCTCCCCACCGAAGACTTTTTCTCGGAAGGAGGGAAATGACATAAGAGGGGATTCCCACTCTCTTCTCTGGTATTGATGCCACCTCAAAACCTATATTCTCAGAAGCTTTCCTCTCCGCCTCCGTCTTTGTCGAGCTTCTTTCCTGGCTTGATGAAGTGAGTGAAGTTACTCGCAGCAACTCTTCGAACCTATACTAGCTCCTTAAACTCCTCTCCTTGAAAGACAGGATGAATCAGAAGAGCTACTTTCAGTCTTAGCCCTAGCGTGGGTGAGTGGTTTATTGAGCACAGGCCCTTCCACTCTGTCGATACCATTCCTTGTCACTTCGAGAATGTATTCAAAAAGTAGCTATGTCTCCCTATACCCTAAGGCTAGCTGTGTCCCCCTCCAACCAATTAGTCTAGTCGAGCAGCCTTCGCTCCAACACTTATTAGTCGAGTAGTAGCCCCCTCTCCTGCACCTGCACTTCTGAGATTGATTGGTTGAACCAGGAGTCTCATCCCCCTATAAAAGACCTAAAAGTTCTTGTTATGACCAGCCGAAAACAGGTCCTGACGATGCCTTCTAACCGTCCTTTTACCCTACGCTTATGCTTACTTCATGGCTGATAAGCCTACAGACGCTTGACGCCCCGGAATAGCCTTGCTTTCACGTTCCCCCTCTTTCCTTAGATCAGGTTAGCGCTTATGCTGCTTTACGCAACTATATTCAATCAATTGAGTAGAGAGGGCAATTGAATCAGTCGTCATCCTTCGCTCTTGTGGGACTCGAATCCACTACTACATAGGCTTTTTTTTTCCTTGTTCTACCGAGATGAACTAAAGAGCGTGAAGGTATTTAGTCTTATTCGATTATTATTAACCGAACTCCCCATTTTGACCGATGGGAGCCCCCATAAGTCAATAGCAAAATGAAGAGTATACAAAGCCGTGTTTATACATGAGTGGAAGGTCACTCTGCTGACCGAATCCTCCTAAAAAAAAGGCCCCTCCAGAGGGGAACCGCTCCACATATATTAAGGAACGAGCCTTCACTGATGCTGCTACAGGTCTTGACACCAAAAAAGCTGTCGATAGAGTGAAAGCAAGCATGCCGAGCCGGGACGATCCAGTCACCCGGAAACAAAAAGAAAGAAGAGGAGTGGAACGCACTAGAAAAAGACTGACGATGACTCTTTTACCTAAAGGACCCATCTTGTCAGTCTCGAGGTCTTTCTTGTATCACACAAGAAGAAAAAAGAAATTGGAATTCATTCAGCCGATAATTCTTATCAAATTGCTTCTTCCATTCCAATAAGTCTTATTAAACGAATTCGGCCAGAGATAGGCATTCAGATTCGTTACTTGGGGCTCGGCTTCAGCCGGTTCAGATTGAGAGGGAAAGAGCAGCCCGCTTCAACGAATGATGCCTGTTGTATGATCTATCTATCGGATTTTATTATTCTATTTTCGGTGCTGTTTTTCAGCGAATGAAAGAAAGCGCTCCACTCGCACTGCAACTCCAAAGGTTTTTTCTTCTTACTAAAAGTCGATCAATGCTAAGGCACGATCCTCTTTCTTCTTAGAAAAGGTTGCTGACAGTGATTTCCCCGAACAGGGGCTACTTCAGCTTTCAGCTGGCGGATCAATGCCACAGCTTCCCCTCTCGGTTTTCCTAACAAAAGTGTCAGTGGGTACCGCGCTTGCTACCAGACTAAGAAAGTGGAGCAATAGACGTTCCACTTGTCCTCTTCCTTGCCCTTATTCGTCGCAACAGCTCCCTCACAGCTGAGTGAAAAGCTGCCTACTCTGTAAGAAGAACCATGGCATTCGCATCCTATTTAAAGCAACTGCTTGGCTGAAACCGGTGAAAGCCTACTACTTATTTTATTTATGCCCCATGCCTATCAGATAAGTAAGAAAGCCCGGATCCGGAGAAGCAGCTATTTCAGAAGCATCCTGGCACTGCTTGATTTGAACCTAGGCCTTCCTTCAAAGGCTAGTCATACGGCTAGGGCAGTGAGCTCAGTTCAGGAACTTTTCTTCGACCTTGGGTAAGACAAGGTGATCGGAGGGGTTACCAATACATACGGATGAAAGAGCACGGTTGGGAGCTCAGGCTACTACTACCTCTTCTTATACTCATAAGAACCTGAACAAGAGGAAGGAGCCTTGCCTATATAAAGTATAGTATTCGCCCTCACTCACAGGAAGATTCGAACCCTAGCTCGACTCAATCGATGACTGAGCCTACCATGATTGAAAGACTTCCTCCATGGCATAGCTCACTCTTAAATCCCTCTAAAGTGTTGCTAGAAAAACTGCGATTTCACTACGATCTTGTCCAGCCACCGCTCACTGAGGCAGAGATGAAAGACATTTTCATATACACTAATCGAGAAGGGTCCGAAAGAGAATTCATACTACCACAGACTCAGCCGCTGCAGCAGTATCCTCATCAGATAGAAATTCAGATACGACTCTTTTCGACATATGTTTAACTAGCCTTCGGGTGGAAAAAGATTAGCAGTTAAAGGAGCCGCATCCAAAGCAATGAAATTGTGTTGCGGAAATGAGTAGACTCTTGTGGTAAATTTACTGGTATTCAATCAATTAGGTAACTCTTAGCAAGTGCTACGCGTGCTTCGTACTATATAGAAGTATGGGAATTTGTCCTCTTCTTTATATCACCATTTTTTTATTACGATTCTGCTGCTCTAACTAGTCTTAATATTCTAGCAGCAAATTACAGGAAGAAAAGATACCTAAGAAATAACTAAAAAAGAAAGGGAAATTATAGGGTTTTTTTTCTCCTTACACTATTTGATCAAGGAGAAGGCGGGGGACCAGTAAAGCATCAACCATTTAAACGGATCCATCTTTTCTTAGTCCGATTCTTATATGTTGGGTGCCTCTTCCTCTTCCGCAGATTCGGATTAGTGACAAGGGACCTAGCTAGGCTCCTTGTCTTTACCCCAGAGATACCCCTGCCCTTTCGATCTTACTTATTGACTTATTCTCTAATCCACCTCTGGGCATATTCCTTCCACTAGGGGCATTTGCTTCATTCTGACCTATCTCAACAAGCCCATCTAAGAGCCTATTGAAATTCTATCAATGGCACAGCGTCCGATTCGATCACTCTATCGAGTAGAAGTACAGGGATGATTCAATCGATTCCTAAGACCTTGAAGGGCGAAAGCCCAATCGAACATCAATCACTTCACGGACGCGAGTAGCCAACCCCAAAGGAAAAGAGGATACGAGTGAACCCGCCTGCCCGAGTCCGAGTTGACGAGGTGAAAGAGTTCAGACTAGGACAGTTCAGGCCGGTGGAAGCCAATGAAAGGGAGAAGCGTTCAACCACTAGAGCAGAAGCCGAGTATAAGATCGCCCTTCTCTTCTATGATTCGGCCGTGAAAGAAGCCCACTTCACCATCTCTCTTGGGATGGGAAAGATCAAATGAAGCAAGCCTCCTCAAAGCCTTTTTCAAGCTTCGAGGGAGAGTTGCCCTGATTCTATATCACATTCTTCAGAGAAAAGAACTTTCCTTCCCTGACCTACTTTGAGTCTCACTAACGTAGGGAAACCGGCCTGGCAAGGAGGCTAGAGGAAGGAAACTGCTCAAGTGAGCTTGAAGCAACAAGGGCAGTGGGTTCAGTTCCCACGCGGGGAAGAACGTTCATAAGTAGAGCTGCTCCTGCAGTTCCAGGGATAAAATGAGTTTTCTAATCTGTTCTCAAAAGCAAGATGAGCTATGAGAAAGAGCAAGAACCCGGAGCGATTGGCTGAACTTACCCTAGCTCGAGCGACAGGGCGGTTGATCAAGGGATACCGGGAAGAGGCAAACAACAGAACCCCGGGGTTTGAAGCTTTTCATGTCGGGGCGAGGTCAATCGAGGGTTTTGGGTCAGTGAAAGCTCGAGTGCCCCCTTCCAAAGTCAGGTGTCGGGAATGCAACCTGTGAGGTGACCCGTTAGGGCGGATGAAAGAAGTTCTCCTGAAGCAGCGTCAAAGGCCTCTGTAGGCCCGATTTTTTGTCGTGTAATTCTTCTGTTTTGGCTACTCACGAAACTCTTTATCCTTAATAGGAAGAACTCCCTTAAGAGGAAGGATACAAAGACCAAGCCTGTCTTTCTCTCTGAAAAAGGGCAGAAAGACGATTTTTGGGGACTAATCTGCTAATATAGGAAGGAAGGAGAAGGCCTTAATTGTCTATCCAAAGGTCCGCCTTGGGTGGATTTAGGCGAAGGAATCCTTTCTATTGAATAAGGGCTTTGAGAAGCAGGCCATTCCGTTCCAGTTAGCACTTGTAATACCGTATCCCGCTTTTCCTTCTTATTGATAGCAAAGGGCCTTCTAATTAGCGTGCTTAACCCGGCAAGATCCGAGATCAGACCTAGTCCTGCTTACCCGCTACCCTTGAAAACATACTTTTTGCCACCTTACGACTGGTGTGAAGGAACTTCTTGCACATATTGCACATGGGGAAGGAAAGCTTTTGGAGGGAATAAAGCATATTTCTTTTTTCTATGGCATCGACTAGGTTGCCAATCAGATAAAGGCAATGAAATTGCAAGAGGATCCGCAATGGCTTGCTAGCGAGCTTGCTTCCGTTACAGACTTGTTCTTCCTCTTCTGCGGGAAGGGAAGCCCAAAAAAAACTACAACCTAGACACAAAGCAAAGGTACGAGAATCGGAACAACATTTGCCAAAACTAAAGGATATGACGCACTCCTAAAAAACAAAGAAGAGCTGACACGCGAAAACGGCAACTCTCGGCAAGCCGAAAGGGGAGACAGAAATATCAAATGCCTCTTGCCTCTCCATATAGAATAGAACTATCTCACCTTCACCGACCTATACCCATACGGAGGGACATCTACTCCAGTGTCGTAGAGAAGATTATGTCTCGCGATCTGGAAATATCTGCGGAGATGAAACCCAACATAGTGATAAAGCACAAGTAGCTTAGACGGCCGTTCACGTTTGTTTTCGATAAAACGACCCCAACATAGAATGATCGTATCGTTTTTCGTGGATTACAATCAGGAAAAGATTTAGCCCCCTGGTGGACTACAAGTTGAAAAAACGGAATGTATATGCCAACATTGCATTCCAAGTCGTCCCTACACGGAACCCTTGCTGCTTTCTTACGAGCAAACCAGGAGGTAGAAGAGCTTCGGATTTTGACAGCCTACCTTTCCAACTAAGCCGCGGTTTTCTCTTATAGGTATCCCACGCAAATCCTAGAAGTGGAAGTGAAATACCTTTCTAGGGATGTAGTCGAAGATCCATACTCAGGAGGTGAGTGAACCTCTGGCTTCTTAGTCTCGTTTGGTCTTGCTATGGCTAACTAAAACTTTGTGCCTGGCGCGCTATTTTTCTATTATAGCACATTTTGGCTCTTCGCGCTAGACTAACCTTGTTTCGGAGCACGCTATTGTGCTATTGGTCTCTCTAGCCCTTTGGTTTAGCACAGGGCCTCTTTCTAGTTATTCATATTTGGTTGGAAAAACGACTTCTTCAGCCTCATATTTTTGACAAGTCCAACCTCTTTGGAATATCCCATCCCTAAAACTGGGTAAGCCGCCTTAAGCCCACCCTTAACCTTATCCTGAGAAAATGGTATTCGCTAGCCTCTTCCCTTCCAGTTTTGTTGTTGGCTTTCTATCTAGCGCTATCTTGCCTTCCTTACTCTCTTTGATCGGTGAGCTCTCCTATTGTCTCTCATTCTTAGCTTACATCTTTGTCTTTTCGAGTCGAGGCATATTCATGTGTCGAAGAAGGAGGAAATGTCTCCATTTCCGCTCATAGAACCCGGAAAAAAGAACGTCGTTTAAGGACCAAGGATGCGATGTGAGAAGCGTAGGTCGGAGTAGCAGGAGTATGCGACAAGCAGTTGCATGTTCGATGTGGGAGATCTTCTGTAACGAGATGAATTATAACACTTGGAATCCTCGCGGATATAGCGTGTGTGCCACGAGTGCTCTGTCTTCGAAAAGGCAGAATGCTGTTATAGAATCCGCTATTTCGGAATAGAATACGCTTTGTGTCCTAACCAGATGCCGTGGGGCGATAAGGGGTGCTTTATCTAAACTAGGCAGGATAACTTTCCTACTCTGATAGCATCTCTGATTGGTGACATCGCTAACGAACTGAGCCCTGACCTTCGAACCCCCCATATCAATCCACCGAAACAGAGAAAGATAGGGGCGAAGGGCATCGGAGCATATGGAAAAGGATCCGCTCTTGCCGGTAGGTATCCTGGGATAGGAGGAAATGCTATTCGTGCCGGTGAATCGATAGGTTCACTTTCAGCCTGACCTCTTAGGTAAGTGAAGTGAAAGGCTCTGCGACCTCTACCACTAGTGCCGGATCACCTGATCATCGCCCTTGTCTTCGTCTCTTCTGGGTAAACTGCTCAACCATAGGAGAAAGTCCTCTGCTCCGCTATTGATGGATCAACAGGTGGAGCTGGATAAACTTCACCTACATTCCGATTCCCAATCATGGATGAGCCGGATGCAAAGAACTCCTGCACCGTTCTGCGCCTTTTTGAATGAAGCGCCTAGCTTTGACGCTTTCTTCTTACCCACGCGAGATTGTTCCCCAGGTGAGAGCTCCGCGTCCGTCTTGGACTGAGGTATGTACCTAAGTCTTTCAAAGGGGGCCTAATACACTTTTTTTTAAGTGAAAGTCCTGCCCTTAGATGCCTATCCCCTACAAACCTAAGCGGACTAAGGAGCCCACCTGAGCCTTGAAAGCAAGAACTGTACGAGCCGAACGGACGAAACAAGCGAGTCCTACTTTGACTGCCTTGTCTACCCGCCCACTACACAGGCCTGAGTAAGGTACAAAGGTACTTACTTTTAAGCATATCGAGGCTAATGTAAATTAGTATGCTAAAGGGAGAAGTCGATCCAAGCGAACCGAGCAAGTCGTCTTGTCTTTCGGGATGAGCTTATCGTGCGCTACGCCAGGCTAAGGACAAGAAAGAAGAAAGAGCGCACCCCTCTCTTGGTTGGGAGCTTCACTCTGCTAGTTTCCGCTATGCTCTTCCCTTATTTAGCTCCTTGGCTTGAGTGCGAAATAGAAAGCTGAACTGCTCTTTCGTGCGAGACAACAACGCTAGGGGTAGAGACACATTTACAAGACAAGAGTTTTTGGCCGTTCTGAAGAATACCCTGGGAAAAACGAACATTTTCCAATTTAGTAGTAGCTCTTCCCTTGCTGCTTTCTTACGCTAAGGCCAGCTGAGAAGCTTATCGCTAGGCCTGGTGATTAGTCTAAAGTAAAGCGCGATTAGACTGTGAGGTGTAAAAAATATCTGCCAATAGTTGTGCATTAGGAACTATTGCTAAGCAATAAGACCAACAACAAGCGAATGATCGGGGGGACGGTCTTACTCTACGGACTTAGTTGCTTCACAACCTGTGGGTTGGGTTCTTTCACTCGATAGAAATTCAAAAAGTGTCACACACCACAAGGCGATAAGAAGAGAACTATTCAATATAAAAATATATCTTAATACGGGTGGGATTATAGAAAGACTTTAGAAATTACTTCTCTGTCGGTTACGACTAAAAGGCCTAAATACTGAGGGCGTTAAGCAAAGCGTAATATGAAAATAATAGAAATGAATGCTACTCTACTCTTGATTGATCACTCGTTAACCCCAAAATTGAAACATTAAGGAAAAGCCGGGAGCTGTCCAATCGGCTTGTGTTAAGCATAGTTCGAGAGCACATTCATCAACTAGTTGTAGTCTAGCGAATCGGATCTTTGACACTAGGAGTACAGAGAATCGGCTGTTGCAAGCCAGTATCCGTCCCTGCTGTCCAAGGAGCCAACGGTTGTTAGCACGACTTCTGCTTTATATAATTGATTTCCTGTCTTCGTTCTAGCAATCTATCTTCTATACCCCTTTGGCTTTTTAAGAAATAAGGCTTGGTAGCAGCAAGCACCCTTGCTTTCGGGAAGTCAAAGACTGTCTTTTCCCTCTTTCCCATCGGGATGTCAATAAAATTCCTTCTATCCTTGCTCTTACAGAATCCGCTGCACTATTAGGCTAACTTTCATCTGGGTAAGAAGACTCGCTTTCCGTACCGACAAAAGCATAGTATTATAAATCTTACCGCGTAGTAGGAAGAGATCGTGCTATCCTATACCTATATAAAAAGAAAAAGGCTGAGTTGATCATGCTTCCTTGTAGGAGAGGAGTTCTCTCTCCCTTATTATATATATAAAGATGAGTTCTCTTTGGACTGCTTTCAAAGGATAGAAAGGATAATAGTCCTGCTTCCTTGCCTTTAGTATAGTAAAGAGGAAGTCAGTTTTCACTCTTATTCAATCATATATTTCTTCGATGGGAATGAATTGAATACGAATTAAGCCACTACGCGCTAACTAGAAATTGAATAAGAAAAGAGAGAAAGTAGGGTCGAAAGGAATGCATTGCAAAAAGCCGGCGGGGCTCTTTGGTTCGATTCCCATAGTCCCGATGTGACTCCCCTGCAAAATATGGGAGTGGTGATTTCATAATGTATGTAGAAAAAAGCAATGGAGCTTCCGTCTCTTTTAGACCAAATTCGAAAGCTTTATTGTAAATTTCCGGAAAAGTCTTTCTCGTTATTGGACGAGGAAGTAGCTGATATTCAACGGTCCTAGATAAATCATTTCGATTTTCTTCGCTTCGTCTCCTTACCGCTCTACTCGCTACTTTATTAATTACTAGTAACTAAAATCGTTCAAACAGTAAGTAAGCAATTCCCTTTCTTCCGACTTCAAAAGGCCTGAAGGTGGAAAGCTCAAGTAGGGTTGCATACTCCAACTCCATACATAAGGACGAAGTCGTAAACGGCATAGTTTGACTCTTTTCAGACATGTACGCCTCGAACTAAGTTCGGAGTCTTGAGCCATCCACACTATATGCCTGTTCTTGGCACGTCTCAAAATCGAAATTTCTGGCTGTTCAAAACAAGCATTCTATTTCAAAGGATGTGGCCGGGCTCCATCTCTATGCTAAACCATCTATACTAATAGGTGATGTTTACATCTTCGGTGAATCATGAATGCTAGGTTACGAATGGTAAGGAATCACAAAGGGGTTGGTCATCAATTCAAAGCCCTGCCTTCGCTCGAGAACCGGATTCTTACCCAATCCTTTTTTGGCATGTCGTTCTTTCCCATTACCATCTTTTAACTTCGCTAATGATAGGAAATGGCTAACTTGAATAAGGTCTTAGAGAATTCCCTGTGCTCGACTCAGCTGCACATTCATCTGACTCTATAAGGGTAAGACCGCTAATACTCCTTCGTCTTTCTTTGCTACCTCTCATAACTCTTCCCTTCTGTAGTATGAGTTGAAAAGAAAACGGATGCCATCCAGCCCTACGGCTACCTTGTTGCGAACGAAAAAATCTCCAATCCGGGTGGAAAGATACGACTCATTTCACTGTGGCCCACCATTTGTTAAACCCCCTCTTCTCGGGCGATAGGGGTTGCCTTTTTAGAGTCTGAGGCTCGACTTTCTTTCTTGGGGATTCCCTTCTATGACTTCCCATCCCATTCTGCCTTTAATTGCTTCGTCGTGACCCCCTCCCTATCCAGTTTGCGGACGTGGGCCTTAGTTTCCATATAATATACACTACTCTTCCCTTTCGTTTGAATCTCCGAAAGAATTTCGGGGATTTTCTCCAGTCCATGGCGCTCGGTCAAAACCTCTACGGTATGCGCCATCCTTTCAGGACCAAGAGTCCGCATCCCTTCCTCCTTTCGTAGACGATAGAGTTCGTCTTGGATTTGGTCCTCGAGTTCCGTCAGGTTTTTTAGTATATAATTATCGCTTTGTTCCCAAAGCTGAGCTTCCTCCTGCTCGTTTAAAAAAGGTATGGTGGTGCCTTGTTCACCACTAGAAAGGGAAGGTTTCGTTGGCGGAGCCACCCGATTTCTGGGTCGGCCGAGCAGCTTTCCTTCTCCGACTCAAGACGCTGCCTTACTGAAGAGGGTCCGGCGTCGTCTCCTTTTCTTTTTCGGTCGGAGGTTTCTGCTGACGCACCTTCTCCTTGAGCACGAGCAGAAATGGATTCCTGTGCGCCGATGCCAGCGTCGGGTTCGGTTCCCGAATCGCCGTCTTGGTTGTCACCCGTATCACAAAATGCAACTACGGGAATTCCCACCATTAATAGGAGAACGGAAATGAGAAGGGGAAGCCCAAGGGATAGAACATCCAAAATAAATACTTGCATCCTACATGTTAATCTTGTTGTATTACCTACACTCGAATATGTTGCGCTTACCTGTTCGTTCTGTCTCATATGGAACATTTGAATAGCAAGCTAAAAAAAATAATCTAAATTTAGGGATAGGGAATTAGGGATCACTTCACCTCCCTTGCTCCAAAATAAGATTTCAGGATCCACCTTTGGTACCACATTCTGGCACTACATTATCTGGCACATATATATGAGAGAGAGAAGAACAAGCTTGGCAGCCT